AGAGTTCCTCGATGGTCATACAAATTAATCAACGATTTTGAACAACAGGAGGGGGAAACCGAAGAAACTGTGGTAGAGGATCATCAGATTCGTTCAAGAAAATCCAAACGTGTAGTGATTTTTACTGATAACCAACAAAATACTGATGCTTATACTAATACCAAAGAAACTAATAATACTGATCAAACAGGCGAAGTTGCTTTGATACGTTATTCCCAACAATCGGATTTTCGTCGAGACATAATCAAAGGCTCCATGCGCGCTCAAAGACGTAAAACAGTTACTTGGAAACTCTTTGAAGCAAATGCGCATTCCCCTCTTTTTTTGGACCGAATAGACAAATCTTTTTTTTTTTTTTTTGATATTTCTGAACGGATGAAAAAAAATTTTAGAAATTGGATGTCGAAAAACACAGAATTCACAATTTCGAATTATACAGAGAAAAAGACAAAAGAAAGCGCGAAAAAAAAAGAGGAGGACAAAAAAGAAGAAGACAAAAGAAAGGAGAAAGTGCGTATACAAATAGCGGAAGCCTGGGATAGTATTTTACTTGCTCAAGTAATGAGAGGTTTTTTATTAGTAACCCAATCAATTCTTAGAAAATATATTATATTACCTTCATTGATAATAGCTAAAAATATCGTCCGTATCCTATTATTTCAATTTCCGGAATGGTATGAGGACTTAAAGGATTGGAATAGAGAAATGCATGTTAAATGTACCTATAACGGCGTTCAATTATCAGAAAAAGAATTTCCAAAAAACTGGTTAACAGACGGCATTCAGATCAAGATTCTATTTCCTTTTCGTCTTAAACCTTGGCACAGATCTAAGTTACGAGCCCCTTATAACGATCCAATGAAAAAGCAAGGTCAAAAAAATGATTTTTGTTTTTTAACAATTTTTGGAATGGAAGCTGAACTACCTTTTGGTTCTCCCAGAAAAAAACTTTCATTTTTTGAACCGATTTTAAAAGAACTCAAAAAAAAAATTAAAAAATTGCAAAAGAAATGTTTTATAATTCTAGGAATTTTTAAAGAACAAACAAAATTGTTTCTAAATGTCTCAAAAAAACCAAAAAAATGGATCATTAAAAACATTCTGTTTATAAAAGAAATAATAAAAGAACTCTCAAAAATAAACCCAATTATATTATTTGGATTGAGAGAAATAGAAGTATATGAATTGAGTGAAATTAAAAAAGATTCAATAATCAGTAATCGGATGATTCAGGAATCGTCCATTCAAATTAGATCTCAGGATTGGACAAATTATTCATTAACAGAAAAAAAAATGCAAGATCTGACTGATAGAATAAACACAATCATAAATCAAATAGAAAAAATTACAAAAGACAAGAAAAAGGGATTTATAACTTCAGATAGAAATTTGAGTTCTAACAAAATAAGTTATGATGATAAAAGATTGGAATCACAAAAAAATATTTGGCAGATATTAAAAAGAAGAACTGCTCGATTAATCCGTAAATCCCATTATTTTATAATATTTTTCATTGAAAAGATATACATAGATATCTTTCTAGCTATGATTAATATTCCTAGTATCAATACACAACTTTTTCTTGAATCAACAAAAAAAATTATTAATAAAAACATTAACAGTAATGAAACAAATCAAGAAAGAATTAATAAAACAAATCAAAGTTTAATTCAATTTATTTCGATTATAAAAGAGTCACTTTCTAATACTAATATTAGTCTTAGTCAAAAAAATTCAAAGACTTTTTTTGACTTATCTTACTTTTCACAAGCATATGTATTTTACAAATTATCACAAACCCAACTTATTAAGTTAGAGAAATTGAAATCCGTATTTCAATATAATGGAAACCCCCTTTTTCTTAAGAATGAAATAAAGGATTTTTTTGTTGTAAGACAAGAACTATTTCATTCCGAATTAAGACCTAAGAATCTTCGCAATTCTGGAATGAATCAATGGACAAATTGGTTAAGGAGTCATTATCAATATCAATGTGATGTATCTCAAATTAAATGGTCTAGAGTAGTACCACAAAAATGGCGAAATATATTGAACTGTATAGCTCAAAATAAAGATTTATATAAAGATTTGTGTGATTTATATGAAAAAGATGAATTAATTCACTACGAAAAAAAAATTGAAACGGATTTATTATTGAATCAAAAGGATAATTTTAAAAAACAATATAGATATGATCTTTTAGCATATAAATCTATAAATTCTGAAACTAAGAAGTACTCTTCAATTTATGGATCACCATTACAAGTAAAAACTAACCAAGATATTTTTTATAATTACAACACACATAAACAAAAATCATTTAATATGGTAGAAGATGATATTCGAGATATGGATAAAAATACGGATAGAAAATATTTTGATTGGAGAATTCTCAATTTTTGTCTTAAAACGAAAGTAGATATTGAGGCCTGGATCAATATTGATACTGACACTAACAGTAATAAATATACTAAGACTAGGGTTAATAAGTATCAAATAATTGATAAAATCAATAATAAAGGTCTTTTTTATCTCACACTTCAGCAAGATCAAAAAATCAACCTATCCAATCAAAAACCCCTTTTGGATTGGATGGGAATGAATGAAGAAATACTAAGTCGTCCCATATCAAATCTGGAACTTTGGTTCTTGCCAGAATTTGTGAGACTTTATAATACGTATAAAATGAAACCGTGGGTTATACCAATTAAATTACTACTTTTTAATTCTAATATAAAAAAAAATGCTAGTGAAAACAAAAGCATCACTGGAAATAAAAAAAGAGATCCTTTTATATCAATATCGGCGAATGAAAAAAAATCTCTTGAATTAGAAAACCGAAATCAAGGAGAAAAAGAATCCACGGGCCAAGCAGATCTTAAATCAGCTCTTTCAAACCAGGAAAAAGATGTTGAAGAAGATTATACGGGATCGGACATGAAAAAACATAGAAATAAAAAGCAATACAAGATCAATACAAAAGCGGAGTTTGATTTCTTCCTAAAAAGGTATTTGTATTTTCAATTGAGATGGGATGATTCTTTAAATAAAAAAATAATCAATAACATCAACGTATATTGTCTCCTGCTTAGACTGATAAATCCAAGAGAAATTACTATATCCTCTATTCAAAGGGGCGAAATGAGTCTGGATATTTTGACGATTCAGAAAGATGTAACTCTTACAGAATTTATTAAAAGGGGATTTTTGATTATTGAACCAATTCGTCTAGCTATAAAAAATGATGGAAAATTTATTATGTATCAAACCCTCGGTATTTCATTAGTTCATAAAAGTAAACATCAAATAAATCAAAGATACCGAGAAAAAAAACATGTTGATAAGAATTCTGATGAAGTCATTACAAAACATCAAAAGATGAGTGGAAATAGATATAAAAAAAATTATGATTTGTTTGTTCCTGAAAATATTTTATCGCCTAGACGTCGTAGAGAATTGCGAATTCTAATTTGTTTAAATTCTAAGAATAGACATAGAAAGGCATCTTTTTGTAATGGGAATGAGGTAAACAGTCAAGTTGTGGATAAAAGCAAAAAATATAAAAAAAAACTTATAAAATTAAAGCTATTTCTTTGGCCCAATTATCGATTAGAAGATTTAGCTTGTATGAATCGTTATTGGTTTAATACCAATAATGGCAGTTGTTTCAGTATGGTAAGGATACATATGTATCCGCGATTGAAAATTCATTAATAGTACATTTTTCCTATATTTCCCATACTCTGGTCTATGACGACAAAGAGATGCACGTATACATTGTCTTACATTCCATTCTGATACATGATACTAATTCAATGACATATCAATTAGATCTAGAATGAACAAAATTTTCTTATTTTAGGTCTAAACTTTTATCTTTTGTGAGTGAAGAAACCAACCATACTTTTGTATCCCCTTTCAAATCCAATTTTAAAATGAAAATAGGATTGAGTAAGTTTTATTAAATTAAAAAAATTAGAAATTAATAACGAAATTCAAATTATTGTATATACCAAATAAAAATTAGGGGCATTATTATTACTGATCAATAAAGATATCTATCAATAAAAAATATCTTAAAATAAAAAGAGGGGGGAGAGAAGATTTCAGTTTATGGTAAAAAATTCATTCATCTCAGTTATTTCACAAGAAGAAAAAGACGAAAACAGAGGATCTGTTGAATTTCAAATAGTTAGTTTCACCAATAGGATACGAAGACTTACTTCACATTTACAATTACACAAAAAAGACTATTTATCTCAGAGAGGTTTACGTAAAATTCTGGGAAAACGCCAACGATTACTGTCTTATTTGTCAAAGAAAAATAGAATATGTTATAAAGAATTAATTAATCGGTTGGATATTCGGGAGTCAAAAACTCGTTAATTTTATTTTTATAAAGGCATTTTGAATTATTTGATTTATTAGATCTTGAATTTTAATGAACTTTTTTTCGTTGTCAGCAAGAATGAATCGAGGAAAAACCTATGAATATACCGGCTACAAGAAAAGACCTCATGATAGTCAATATGGGCCCCCACCACCCATCAATGCATGGTGTTCTTCGACTCATCATTACTCTAGATGGTGAAGATGTTATTGACTGTGAACCAATATTGGGTTATTTACACCGAGGAATGGAAAAAATTGCGGAAAATCGAACAATTATACAATATTTGCCTTATGTAACACGGTGGGATTATTTAGCTACTATGTTCACAGAAGCAATAACTGTAAACGGACCGGAACAGTTGGGAAATATTCAAGTACCTAAAAGAGCCAGCTATATCAGAATAATTATGTTGGAGTTGAGTCGTATAGCTTCTCATCTGTTATGGCTCGGTCCTTTTATGGCGGATATTGGTGCACAAACTCCCTTTTTCTATATTTTCAGAGAAAGAGAATTAGTATATGATCTATTCGAAGCTGCCACCGGTATGAGAATGATGCATAATTATTTTCGTATCGGAGGAGTAGCGGCCGATTTACCTCATGGCTGGATAGATAAATGTTTGGATTTCTGCGATTATTTTTTAACAAGAGTTGCTGAATATCAAAACCTTATTACACGAAATCCTATTTTTTTAGAACGAGTCGAGGGAGTAGGCATTATTGGTAGAGAGGAAGTAATAAATTGGGGTTTATCGGGACCAATGCTGCGAGCTTCCGGAATACAATGGGATCTTCGTAAAGTTGATCATTATGAATGTTACGACGAATTTGATTGGGAAGTACAGTGGCAAAAAGAAGGAGATTCATTGGCTCGTTATCTAGTCCGAATTGGTGAAATGATAGAATCCGTAAAAATTATTCAACAGGCCCTGGAAGGAATTCCAGGGGGACCCTATGAGAATTTAGAAATACGATACTTTGATAGAGAAAGGAATCCGGAATGGAATGATTTTGAATATCGATTTATTAGTAAAAAGCCGTCTCCTACATTTGAATTGCCGAAACAAGAACTTTATGTGAGAGTAGAAGCCCCAAAAGGAGAATTGGGAATTTTTCTCATAGGGGATCAGAGTGGTTTTCCTTGGAGATGGAAAATCCGCCCGCCGGGTTTTATCAATTTGCAAATTCTTCCGCGGTTAGTTAAAAGAATGAAATTGGCTGATATTATGACGATACTAGGTAGTATAGATATCATTATGGGAGAAGTTGATCGTTGAAATGATAATTGATACACCGGAAGTACAAGATATCGATTCTTTTTCTAGATTAGAATTTTTTAAAGAGGTTTATGGAATTCTATGGGTTCTTGTTCCTATTTTGACTCTTGTAGTGGGAATCACAATAGGCGTACTGGTAATTGTATGGTTAGAAAGAGAAATATCGGCAGGGATACAACAACGTATTGGACCTGAATACGCCGGCCCTTTGGGAGTTCTTCAAGCTCTAGCAGATGGGACAAAACTACTTTTCAAAGAAAATCTTTTTCCATCTAGGGGGGATACTCGTTTATTCAGTATCGGGCCATCCATAGCAGTCATATCAATTTTAGTAAGCTATTCAGTAGTTCCTTTTGGATATCACCTTGTTTTAGCGGATCTCAATATCGGTGTTTTTTTATGGATTGCCATTTCCAGTATTGCTCCAATTGGACTTCTTATGTCGGGATACGGGTCAAATAATAAATATTCCTTTTTAGGCGGTCTACGAGCTGCTGCTCAATCGATTAGTTATGAAATACCATTAACTTTATGTGTGTTATCAATATCTCTACGTGCGATTCGTTGATACATAGACATAAACTTTTCTCTATTCCTTCCTTTCAAGGAAAGGGTTGGAATGGATTGAGTAGATATCTTAATTTTTTTTTATTCATTATTCGGGTTGATGAACTAAATCAAATAGTTATATGAGTGAAAGAAAACAGCTTATATATAAATTCGCAGTAAAAAGATTGATTCTCATTTTCTATGTATAAGAGTTAGAGAGTTAAGCGGAAATAAACATAAACAGAAGAGACCGTTTCCCCCAAGATTGGTTGATTAGTCATCCTGACTTGAAGCGGGTTCAAAAGATCAACCGTATTGAGTTTTCACTATCATTTTTATGTATTAGCATAACGGGGGATTGAGCAAAAACGAGTGGATGGTTAGAAACACGAACATATGTAAAGGATTAGTAATGGAGATTATGTAAAAATGTCCTTTTGGAAAATTTACATAATATACAAACAAAGAATACTAATTGGGGCTTTAAGTTGGTAGAAATGATCAGGCAGTACTCCCCATGACACGATTCCAATCCAGAGTATACTCCTATCCACCGATTTAATAAATAACTATTCGAAACGAAATAATCCTTTACTTTATTTTGAAAGCCCTCTTTTTCTCAGAAATAGAAAGAAGAATAGGAACGAAAAAAAAAGAAAGATATACTTTATTTATTCTTTGTTACTTTTATTCTTTCCCATATACATATTAATAGATATATAATTTGTGTCATAATTCATTAATTAATATAGAATTTTTTTTTCGTACGTGAAACCAACGGGTTATTGATATTTTTACAAGAAGTATTTTATTGAACAGTTAAGTTATTACTGAACAAAGAAGAATTGAAATTATTATTGAAATTATTAAATTAAAGAAAGGATGAGATCAATTCAGAAGTACTTTTTTTATTTAATTTTGAATTAAAATAATTATAACAGACAGAATTCAATTGGTCTAATTTGGGACCGGCCGATAGTTATCCATCCTACAAACATATCAAGATTCAAAAAAGAATACTGACGCGGTCCCTATATTTATTTCTGGCCTTCAAGGAGCCGTATGAGGTGAAAATCTCATGTACGGTTCTGTAATAGCGATGGTAACAGTGATGGTATCACCGACTATAATTATCTAACAGTTCAAGTACAATTGATATTGTTGAGGCGCAATCAAAATATGGTTTTTGGGGATGGAATTTGTGGCGTCAGCCTATAGGGTTTATCATTTTTATTATTTCTTCCCTAGCAGAATGTGAGAGATTACCTTTTGATTTACCAGAAGCAGAAGAAGAGTTAGTAGCAGGTTATCAAACCGAATACTCGGGTATAAAATTTGGGTTATTTTATGTTGCTTCCTATCTAAACCTATTGGTTTCTTCATTATTTGTAACAGTTCTTTACTTGGGAGGTTGGAATATATCTATTCCGGACATATATGTTTCTGAGCTTTTTGAAATAAATAAAACATGTGGAGTTTTTGGAGCGATAATTGGTATCTTTATTACATTAGCTAAAACTTATTTGTTCTTGTTCATTCCTATCACAACAAGATGGACTTTACCGAGGCTAAGAATGGACCAACTATTGAATCTTGGATGGAAATTTCTTTTACCTATTTCTCTCGGTAATCTATTATTAACAACTTCTTTCCAACTCTTTTCACTGTAAAGTAACATTCTATATTCACAACGTGTCTCAAACAAGAGAACTAAACAAACATAAAACTATTCATATATATATTAACGATATGTTCTCTATGGTAACTGGGTTCATGAATTATGGTCAACAAACAGTACGAGCTGCAAGGTACATTGGTCAAAGTTTCATGATTACTTTATCCCACGCAAATCGTTTACCCGTAACTATTCAATATCCTTATGAAAAATTAATCACCGCGGAGCGTTTCCGCGGTCGAATCCATTTTGAATTTGATAAATGTATTGCTTGTGAAGTATGTGTTCGTGTATGTCCTATAGATCTACCCGTTGTTGATTGGAAATTGGAAACTGATATTCGCAAGAAACGGCTGCTTAATTACAGTATTGATTTCGGAGTCTGTATATTTTGTGGTAATTGCGTTGAGTATTGTCCAACGAATTGTTTATCAATGACTGAAGAATATGAACTTTCTACTTATGATCGTCACGAATTGAATTATAATCAAATTGCTTTGGGTCGTTTACCAATGGCAGTAATTGACGATTATACAATTCGAACAATTTTGAATTCGCCTCAAATAAATAAGTAAATCTCTTGATTAACGAATAATTTATAATTACTTTACTAATAACTAATATAGAAGGAATTTAGGTTTCTTTCGTGTTGTTTGGTCAATAACTACAAATACCAACTATTGATTGGTTGGTAAGAAACGCGTCTTAATTTGGATTGAAAATCCATTAATTAATATATCCATAATTGTTTTAAAATATATAGTTTAGAATTAGAACGACTCTTTCAGATAAAGAATGAAATTAGTCCAATAATAGTACTCACATTTATTCATATCCCTTAGTATTTATTTACTTAGGATTAAATTAGGAATTGCTCAAAAATCATAAAAAAAAAATTTCTGGTCGGGTCTCAATAAGGTCATGAAAAACATTTCTATTTATTTATCTCTTATTTTACATATAATGGATTTGCCCGGACCAATACATGATTTTCTTTTAGTCTTTCTGGGATCGGTTCTTATACTAGGAGGTATGGGGGTGGTATTATTTACCAACCCCATTTATTCTGCCTTTTCATTGGGACTGGTTCTTGTTTGTATATCCTTATTCTATATTCTATTAAACTCTTATTTTGTAGCTGCTGCACAACTCCTTATTTACGTGGGAGCTATAAATGTTTTAATCGTATTTGCTGTGATGTTCATGAATGGTTCAGAATATTACAAAGATTTGAATCTTTGGACCATTGGGGATGTGGTTACTTTGCCAGTTTGTACAAGTATTTTTGTTTTACTCATGATTATTATTACGGATACGTCATGGTACGGAATTATTTGGACTACAAGATCAAACCAGATTATAGAGCAAGATTTGATAAGTAATAGTCAACAAATTGGAATTCATTTATCAACCGATTTTTTTCTTCCATTTGAATTCGTTTCGATAATTCTTTTAGCCGCTTTGATAGGTGCAATTGCCGTGGCGCGACAGTAAAAAATTTATAGAATTAGCAATGCACATTAAACTCTGTTCGGTTTTATTACATTACATTTATTTCCCTTTAATTAAAGATTGTTTATGTCTAAAATAGAAATTATTCAATCTATTCTATATAACAATAGAAAATCTGCCTTTGTTCCGTACTTTTTTTTATTCTAGTCAATTGAATCTGTTGAATTGTTGTTCAGTTCATATTGAAATGAATCAAAATTGATAAGGAGTTGGTCAATGATGCTCGAACATGTACTTGTTTTGAGTGCCTACTTATTTTCTATCGGTATCTATGGATTGATCACGAGCCGGAATATGGTTAGAGCCCTTATGTGTCTTGAACTTATACTGAATGCGGTTAATATGAATTTCGTAACATTTTCTGATTTTTTTGATAGTCGCCAATTAAAAGGAAATATTTTCTCAATTTTTGTTATAGCTATTGCAGCCGCTGAAGCAGCTATTGGCCCGGCTATTGTTTCATCAATTTATCGTAACAGAAAATCAACTCGTATCAATCAATCGAATTTGTTGAATAAGTAGTATTAATCATATAAATTCTAATATTCATAAATTAGAATTACCATGACCATACATTACGTAATAATACATGTTTTCAAAAATGTAAGAAATTAAAGTATCTTGGCTCTATCGCATGAGTCAATCCAGAAGTAGATTGATTAGAAAAATTATGATAAATTATTGATTCATCTGGTGTCTAAATATATGATTCATTTACAAGTTTACTAGATCGAAACTTTCTGACATTCAAAAATTTATAGATCCAAATGTCACATTCAGTAAAGATTTATGATACGTGTATAGGGTGTACTCAATGCGTGCGCGCCTGCCCAACGGATGTATTAGAAATGATACCTTGGGACGGGTGTAAAGCTAAGCAAATTGCTTCTGCTCCAAGAACAGAGGACTGTGTCGGTTGTAAGAGATGTGAATCCGCCTGTCCGACAGATTTCTTGAGTGTTCGAGTTTATTTATGGCATGAAACAACTCGAAGTATGGGTCTGGCTTATTAATACGTTCCAGAAAACCCTACTTGAATACATTTGATTTTTTTACCTTTACCGACAAAAACCCGCGCTCAAAAACTTTTTATTTTGAGCACGGGTTTTTCTGGTCCAAGTTTATCTTGTTTTTACCATGAATAATTTTCCTTGGTTAACGCTAGTTGTAGTTTTGCCAATATTCGCGGGTTCCTTAATTTTCTTTCTCCCTCATAGAGGAAATAAGATCATTCGGTGGTATACTATAGGTATATGCATAATAGAACTCCTTCTAACAACCTATGCATTCGGTTATCGTTTCCAATTGGATGATCCATTAATGCAACTGACAGAGGATTATAAATGGATCGATTTTTTTGATTTTTACTGGAGATTGGGAATAGATGGAATTTCTATAGGACCCATTTTACTGACAGGATTTATCACAACTTTAGCTACTTTAGCGGCTCGGCCGATTACTCGAGATTCCCGACTATTCCATTTTCTGATGTTAGCAATGTATAGCGGTCAAATAGGACCATTTTCTTCTCGAGACCTTTTACTTTTTTTCATCATGTGGGAGTTAGAATTAATTCCAGTTTATCTACTTCTATCCATGTGGGGGGGAAAGAAACGGTTGTATTCAGCTACAAAATTTATTTTGTACACTGCAGGAAGTTCCGTTTTTTTATTAATGGGAGTTTTGGGTATTGGTTTATATGGTTCCAATGAACCAACATTAAATTTTGAAACATCAGCTAATCAATCGTATCCTGTAGCACTAGAAATAATATTCTATATTGGATTTCTTATTGCTTTTGCTGTCAAATCACCGATCATACCCTTACATACATGGTTACCAGACACCCATGGAGAGGCACATTACAGTACTTGTATGCTTTTAGCCGGAATCTTATTAAAAATGGGAGCGTATGGATTGGTTCGGATCAATATGGAATTATTACCCCACGCCCATTCTATATTCTCTCCCTGGTTGATTATAGTAGGCACAATTCAAATAATCTATGCAGCTTCAACATCTCCCGGTCAGCGTAATTTAAAAAAAAGAATAGCCTACTCTTCTGTATCTCATATGGGTTTCATAATTATAGGAATTGGTTCTATAAGCGATACAGGACTCAACGGAGCCATTTTACAAATAATCTCTCACGGATTTATTGGCGCTGCGCTTTTTTTCTTGGCCGGAACGAGTTATGATAGAATACGTCTTGTTTATCTCGATGAAATGGGCGGAATGGCTATCGCAATTCCAAAAATATTCACGACTTTCAGTATCTTATCAATGGCTTCTCTTGCATTACCGGGCATGAGCGGTTTTGTTGCCGAATTGTTAGTTTTTTTTGGAATACTTACTAGTCAAAAATATCTTTTAATGACAAAAATATTAATTACTTTTGTAATGGCAATTGGAATGATATTAACTCCTATTTATTCATTATCTATGTTACGCCAGATGTTCTATGGATACAAGCTTTTTAATGCCCCAAACTCTTATTTTTTTGATTCTGGACCGCGAGAATTATTTGTTTCGATCTCTATCCTTTTACCTGTAATAGGTATTGGTGTTTATCCCGATTTCGTTTTATCATTATCAGTTGACAAGGTCGAAGCTATTATATCCAATTATTTTTTTCGATAGTTTTTGTGAGTAAACCAAAAAATGAAACTGAAATCCCATGATTTTAAAAATGGTTGATTGTACAATAAAAAAATGAGTCTTTTATATTCTTTTAACTTTTATATTCTTTTAACTTTTATATTCTTTTAAGTAAAATAAAAAAATTGGAATTCTATTAGAACTAGATATCTTTTGAATTTGTGAGAACCATTTGAATCAAGTAATGGAAATGATTCAAATGGTTCTTGATTGTTTACATGAAGTTTTCGTATATATACCTGTATGCCGTCCTATGTTTATATTCGTCAAGTCTTTTATTCAATTAGATATTAATGTAAATGAACCATAACTATGCAACCCTATTCCTAATAGATTAACCCCAAAATAGCATATCCAAATTATAAGAAAGCCCATTGAGGCCACAATTGCAGAATTTACACTTTCAAAATTTTTATTTGTTCTAATATGTAAATAAATAGCGAATATGGTCCAAGTAATAAATGCCCAAGTCTCCTTTGGATCCCAATTCCAATATGATCCCCATGCTTCATTAGCCCATACTGCTCCCGAAAGAATACCTACGGTTAAAAGGATAAACCCTAGACTAATAATACGATAACTCCAACGATCCAATTGTTGAATCAATTGATACCTGTAATAATTTTGAGACGAAATAAAAGAAGTGTTTCGTAAGACATTGTTTCTTTCGTTCACGTATTGAATCTCACTAAAGTAAACTGACTCATTTTCTAAATTATTGCTTTTACTAAAAATCCTTATGAATTTTCGAAATGTAATGACTAGAAGAGCTAGTGATAATAATGATCCACACAAAAGAGCTGCATAGCTCAATACCATCATACTTACATGCATCATTAACCAATGGGATTGGAGAGCGGGTACTAATATCGCGGATTGATGCATTTCAGTTAAAAGACCTGAAGTAGCAAAACCTTGAGTAAAAATAGCACTTGGCGCGGTTATTGCGCTTAAATGGTTTTTTTGTTTTTTAAAATACGGAATAATATGAATAATGGAAAAACTCCACGAAAGAAAAATTAATGATTCATATAAATCACTTAATGGTAAGTGCCTCAAATACATCCAACGAGTAACTAATAATCCTGTTATGCAGAAAAAAGTAGCTATCATCCCCTTTTCTGAAGAATCATCTAGTCCTACGATTTCATCGACTAAAAAAATTATCAAATGAATTGTAATTACAATTGAAACGATCGAAAAGGATATATGAGTTAATATATGCTCTAAAGTTGAAAATATCATAAAAATTATTAAATTAATAAGGGCGTCCCTCAATTATAGGAATTGAAATCGGGAATTGAATTCATTATAGGACTTACTCTTTTAGAAGATGCCATGCCGCCACTCGGACTCGAACCGAGATGCTCTAGCACTGCTTCCTAAGAGCAGCGTGTCTACCGATTTCACCATAGCGGCTTATTCGAAATCATAATAACCTATTTTTATTCAATCGTCGAGCTTGAAGGAGTTAATTCAATCCAATATTTTTTTTAGGAAACCATTCAAATTGATGAATAAAAACTTGTTTTAAAATTAGGGATAAAAACGTTTTCGTTAACGTTAATAATATTGATTTTTCTTATTATTATCTTTTTATTTAGTTATTTAGTATTTTAGGATGTCAATTTTATTTAACTGAACTAACAATGTATTTTTTCGTAGGCTATTACTTTATGCTCTCCTAAAACTAAAATGTAACAGTTGTAACTAGATAATTTTTACTTCAATCCCTGGATATAAGTAAAAAAAATGTTCTACCTCATTTGCATTTTTTAATTCTTAATTTCTTTTATCATTTATTTTATTAATCTAAAATAAAAAATTCATTTTATCGATTAATAATTTTTATATAACACAATTTCAGCGATACACTCAAAAGATTTATGTAAATATTTGCATAGTTAGGTTGCGTTAGGATTTTTTGTTGTGTAGAGAATTTGCGTTAAGATTTAGCAAACCCATTAAGTTAGGTATTTGGGATGGTCGTATCAATCATATAAAAAAATTTCGTATAGAAATTTACCATACTTCAAAATATTTTCTAAATTTTTTAATTAATATATATATATTATATCTTGTATCTTGATCGATCTTCCAATCGAAACATAGGATCTAAAATAGATCACTCAAAATTGGCGCATTCGTCATATAACTACCTAAAAATGTAAACGGGGCTTTTATTAATTTAATTGGGTTTAAGGAATTTATATAGTGATAATAATTTCTAAAAACCAAAATAATGATTTAAAAGATTATAAAAAACATTTTAAACTTAATCAATTAGTTTCAACGACCTCTTCTTTATAATATAAAATCAAAAATATAACTAAAAAAAAAAAATTCTTTTTGAGTAAGGGCGATGGGGAAAGTGATAATCCCCATCCGGAAAATGATAAAACATACTAAAATGAAAGGCGAAACCTTGCGCTTGCGTTTACCCTTTTTTCAAACAAAAAAGTACCATTCATTTTTAGAATTCAGTAGACAACAGAATTCTTATCTATATCAGAAACGAAAGAAAAATTTGGCTTCAAATTAAAGTAAAACAAATTCAATTTTATATTCGTTTAAATTAAAACATTATGAGACTAATTCTTTTTTATTTATTTTGTATATTGTTTATATTGTAATTTATCTTATATATTAATATTTATTCTTTTACTATACTATTATGATGTTAATATTAATTATAATTGATAAATATTATTTATCATTTTTATAACTTATACTTCATTTTTATAACTTATACTTAGAAATAAACTATAAACAAAATTATATCACTTTATTAGAACGATTCAGATTATTTATTTGTTACACAAAAAAAACTTTTAGAACTCCCGGTAGAAAGAGATTTCGCTAACGAAAAAGCTTTCAATGCTGCCCTATATCCCTTCCTTTTCCAAATATTTTTACGAATACGTTTTTTTGAAATAGAGGTGCGCTTTTTTGGAACTGCCATTAAAAAGTTATAATAGGTTTTTCGGTTGGATGTGAAAGACATCTATTGTTCAAAATCAATTGTTCTTTACTATTCTCTATCTATTTTTTCTCTAAATTAGACTCCCCCCAAAAAGGGGGGGTCAAAATCACATAAAATATTAATAAGAACGATAAGGTACACTATGCCAAATAGATTGAAGTTGATAAAATAAAAAAAATAATACAAAAAAAAAAAAAGAAAGATTGTCCGTTTCGTTTTCTTTCTATTTTCGTCGTGTTACATTTCTACATGTAATAAAAAAATCTAAAAGTTTAATAACCCAACCCTTCTCCCGCTTAATTAAAAAATAAAAAAACTTTTTTTCTATTATATTAATTAATTTAATATGAATTTAATTGGTCAAGCTCGAAGAAAGAGTCCACAAAATTTTAATTATCAAATGAGACTAGTAGTTAATCTGTTAAAGGATACAAAATACATAATTTAAAGGCATTTTATTTGCCCCCCTTTTTTTCCGTAAAATTAAAGTGTTGGATATCATAGCATTTCCTACAAATAGCTTTTATTGTAATGGAAGACAAACAATTAGTTACAAAATAAATTGGTTAATGATTCTAAATAACCGAATTACAATAAATAGTTTTAGTTATGGGCTTTATGATTCAGATCAAATACTGTTTTTGGTATAATTATTTATCCTTGTTCTATAGATATAAAAAAATTATTGTAATACGTAATAATTAAAATGAAAATTCAAATTTTCATTTTTTATCTTCATAAAATTTTATTTTAAAATTTGAATTTAATATTAACAATTCAGTATTAATAAAATTAAATACGTATTTTTTTTTTTCACTAGTGACTTATTTATATCATTTGACCAATTGCAACCTCTTGATTTTAAATATTTGAAGTAGTTTGGAAAGATTCAGAATAATTAAGGCTAGAAAATTCTATTTAAGTTTTTTTTATATATCTTAATTTTTTTTTATTAACCGACCCCTCTCAAAAGAAAAGAAATAAGAACCGGTGACTCAGAAACAATTAATTAAGATAAATTTTTTTTTTTTTTTTTTTTATGGAATATACATATCAATATTCATGGATTATACCTTTCATTCCACTTCCAGTTCCTATCTTAATTGGAACAGGACTTCTACTTTTTCCAACGGCAACAAAAAATCTTCGCCGTATGTGGGCTTTTCCTAGTGTTTTATTATTAAGTATAGTTATGGTTTTTTCAGCCCTTTTTTCTATTCAGCAAATAAATAATAATTCTGTCTATCAATATGTATGGTCTTGGACCATCAATAATGATTTTTCTTTAGAATTTGGCTGCTTGGTTGATCCACTTACTTCTATTATGTCGATATTAATCACTACTGTTGGAATTATGGTTCTTATTTATAGTGACAATTATATGTCTCATGATCAGGGATATTTGAGATTTTTTGCTTATATGAGTTTTTCCAATACTTCAATGTTGGGATTAGTTACTAGTTCGAATTTGATACAAATTTATATTTTTTGGGAATTAGTTGGAGTGTGTTCTTATCTATTAATCGGTTTTTGGTTCACACGACCCAGTGCCGCGAATGCTTGTCAAAAAGCGTTTGTAACTAATCGTGTCGGGGATTTTGGTTTATTATTAGGAATTTTGGGTTTTTATTGGATAACAGGTAGTTTCGAATTTCGGGATTTGTTTGAAATATTCAATAACTTGGTTTATAATAATGAAGTTAATTTTTTATTTGTTACTTTATGCGCCTCCCTGTTATTTGCCGGCGCTGTTGCTAAATCCGCCCAATTTCCCCTTCATGTATGGTTACCTGATGCCATGGAAGGGCCTACCCCCATTTCGGCTCTTATACATGCGGCTACTATGGTAGCCGCAGGAATTTTTCTTGTAGCTCGGCTTCTTCCTCTTTTCATAGTTATACCTTACATTCTAAATCTAATAGCTTTGATAGGTATAATAACATTATTTTTAGGAGCCACTTTAGCTCTTGCTCAAAAAGATATTAAGAAAAGCTTAGCTTATTCTACAATGTCTCAATTGGGTTATATGATGTTAGCTCTAGGTATGGGGTCTTATCGAGCTGCTTTATTTCATTTGATTACTCATGCTTATTCGAAGGCATTGTTGTTCTTAGGATCTGGATCAATTATTCATGCGATGGAAGCTATTGTTGGATATTCTCCAGATAAAAGTCAGAATATGGTTCTTATGGGCGGTTTAAGAAAACATGTACCAATTACAAAAACTGCTTTTTTATTGGGTACACTTTCTCTTTCTGGTATTCCACCCCTTGCTTGTTTTTGGTCCAAAGATGAAATTCTTAATGATAGTTGGTTGTATTCACCTATTTTTGCAATAATAGCTTGGTCCACAGCAGGATTAACTGCATTTTATATGTTTCGGATCTATTTACTTGCTTTTGAAGGACATTTAAACGTTTATTTTCAAACTTACAGTGGCAAAAAAAGTAGTTC